ACACGCTCATATTCCGGAAATACCGAAAAAAAGAAATCCCACAGTCGAACTACCAGAATGGTCTATAAATCCGAGTCTTAAGTCATTTTTTTGCTAGGGCTTCGTAGGTCTTATGAACCTAACTCATTGAAATTCCATCCAGTAAAACGGAAGAATTATAAATTTCCAAAATAATAGATAGGAATATCGCAAATAAAGCCATTGCGACTCCCATAAGTGGCGTAGTCCCCCAGCCCGGAGCCACTTTACCATATTCCGAATTCAATGGTTTCAATAAATTCCCTACAGTAGTTTGTCTTGGCCTAGATCTAGAACTACCCTCAACGGTTTGTGTAGCCATAAATCCTATTTAATCATTGGTTGAGATCTGTTGACTTTGTATACCATTCCGTTGTAGTTGTAAATAAACGATCTTATCGTAGATCCATTGTGATCTTGAAATTATCTAAAAATGGAAACAGCAACCCTAGTCGCCATCTTCATATCTGGTTTACTTGTAAGCTTTACGGGGTACGCCTTATATACCGCTTTTGGGCAACCCTCTCAACAACTAAGAGATCCATTCGAGGAACACGGGGACTAGACTAGTTGAAGTAATGAGCCTCCCGATATGGGAGACTCATTACTTCAGTTGATATAATGAAAAATCATTTCATTTTTTTAGTCGGAACCTTAGGCGGTTCTCGAAAAAAGATAGCGAAAAAAATTATCCCTAAAGTCGAGACTAAAAGGAATGTATAAACCAATGCTTCCATAGATTCGATCGTGGTTTACAATTATAGCTTTCACACCTATTCGTTTGAGTGGAATCATTTACCATACCATATAAAAAGGGGGAACGAATCAAAGAAAAGAAGGTGATTCAAGTCAATATTTCTCGGGTACCTTATTCAAATTCAAATAAAAAAAAAATAGAGGCAAAAGATACCAGAACAATCTTGTATCAAACTACTTGTCTCCTTGTAGTTGGATCTCCAAGTTTTTGGAATGCTCCAAATTCTACTTGAGCATCCAAATCTGGATCAATACCAGCAAAAACATCTCTGAATAAGGTTCTAGCGCCATGCCAAATGTGTCCGAAAAAGAAGAGCAAAGCAAACGTAGCATGCCCAAAAGTGAACCAACCCCTTGGACTGCTACGAAAAACACCATCGGATTTCAAAGTAGCCCGGTCTAATTCAAAAATTTCACCTAATTGTGCGCGTCTAGCATATTTTTTCACAGTAGCAGGATCACTATAACTGACTCCATTGAGTTCGCCACCATAGAACTCAACGGTTACACCTACTTGTTCAACACTATACTTTGATTCTGCCCTTCGAAAAGGAACATCTGCCCTCACAATTCCGTCTCCATCTACCAAAACGACCGGGAATGTTTCAAAAAAAGTAGGCATACGACGTACAAAAAGTTCGCGCCCTTCTTTATCTCTAAAGACGGGGTGTCCTAACCATCCAACAGCTATTCCATCCCCGCTGTCCATTGAGCCTGCTCTGAATAATCCCCCTTTTGCCGGATTATTACCAATGTAATCATAAAAAGCTAATTTTTCGGGAATTTTAGACCAAGCTTCTGATAAACTTAGATTTTCGGCTAGTCCGGCACCAACTCTTCGATATATTTCTTGCTGGAAGTATCCCTGATCCCACTGATAACGAGTAGGACCAAATAACTCGATTGGGGTCGTTGCTGAACCATACCACATAGTTCCAGCAACAACAAAAGCTGCAAAAAAAACAGCAGCGATACTACTAGAAAGTACAGTTTCAATATTGCCCATACGTAATCCTTTGTATAGACGTTGAGGCGGACGGACACTAAGATGGAATAGGCCCGCTAATATGCCCAGTGTACCCGCTGCAATATGATGAGAGGCGATTCCTCCCGGAACAAAAGGATCAAAACCTTCCGCGCCCCACGCTGGACTTACAGATTGTACTTTTCCAGTTAGTCCATAAGGATCAGACACCCATATTCCAGGACCATATAAGCCTGTTACATGAAATGCGCCAAAGCCAAAGCAAGCCACCCCTGAGAGAAATAAATGAATTCCAAAGATCTTGGGCAAATCCAAAGAGGGTTTTCCCGTACGTTCATCACAGAATATTTCTAGGTCCCAATATACCCAATGCCAGATGGCCGCCAAAAAGCACAAGCCAGAAAACACAATATGTGCCCCAGCCACGCCTTCATAACTCCAAATACCCGGATTCGTTATAGTTCCTCCTGAAATACTCCAACCACCCCACGAATTGGTTATTCCTAAACGAGTCATGAAGGGTATAACGAACATACCTTGTCTCCACATTGGATCAAGGACGGGGTCAGAGGGATCAAAAACCGCCAATTCGTATAGAGCCATCGAACCGGCCCAACCAGAAACTAGAGCCGTATGCATTATATGGACAGAAAGCAATCGGCCGGGATCATTCAATACTACAGTATGAACACGATACCAAGGCAAACCCATGGAAATACCCCTTTCTCAAAGAAAAATAGACACTATGTAACTTTATCGCATTGCACTATGTACCTAACCTTTTCAGCGGATTCTGTATGAGAAAAGGTTACTATTTATTCTATTCCGTTGAAAATAACGGCGGAATTCTGTTCGTAAGAACAAAGAGAAGCAGATCTATTCTATACCCGATAAGTACCAATACGCAATGGGACCAATGCTCCCATTGCGTGGGAACGAATGCATGTATACTTGTTTATTATTCGAACGATCGATCCCTTCATTAAAATTTTTATTTATTCATTATGTCTTCCTCTAAAAACCTTCCAATGTATGTATAAACTAGAATAAACAGAAAAATAATAATGAAGACAATAAACTCATTCTTACGTTTCCATATTAAAGTGAAGTATAGTACTAAATTTTTTTTTCTTTAATTTAATGCCCATTGGTGTTCCAAAAGTACCTTTTCGGAGTCCTGGAGAGGAAGATGCAGTTTGGGTTGACGTATAGTGCGACTTGTCAGACATATTGGGTCATATGGGATTTACCCGTTTTCTCCACCGATCGAGATATCCTCTGTTTCGCCCAAGAAATATTGTATTGATTGAAGAATCAATTATTCAGAGCGTGAAGTGAAATTAGATCAATTTCTATTGAGGATCAATATTATCAATTATAAGAATTTATGGTTGACTTGGACTAAGAAAATCAAGTATCCAGGCTCCGTTCAGAAAATACCAAATTGGTAATAGTAATATATGTACAATTACCACTTGTAGCATAGACGATTCTTATACTTAATTATAGAGGCGATCTCAAACTGCCATGCCAACCAGTATGATGAATACATCGAATAGTTTGGGGGAGGCGTGAAAGGAATTGAAAAAAGTCGTAGCAAAAAGAAGTGGTACTGAGATCATTTGTCCTATATGTGCAAATATAATTCGGATAGATCTTTCCCCGGAGTAGAACATGAACCTAAAAGAATTGAAAGGACCCAGTCAGGAACAAGAAAATGACATCGTGATTTGAATCTCGACGAAACAATACATCAATGAGAGGTTAATTCAATAAGTTCACTAAATTCTTTTTTTTTTTAGGGAAGGGGGCCAAAACTCATGTTTTTTTGAAAAATAGAAGAAAAAATCCCTTTCATTAGAAAAACAGAAATCTCTTACAAAAAAAAGAGATAGGATTGGAATCGACACATTGATTCTTTTTTTCGCAATTTTTTTAAACCGTATGCATCCAAAGATGCACGTACGGTTTAAAAGGGATACAATTTTGTCCTAATCAACCGACTTTATCGAGAAAGATTACTTTTTTTAGGCCAAGAAGTTGATAGCGAAATCTCAAATCAACTTGTTGGTCTCATGGTATATCTCAGTATAGAAGATGATACTAAGGATCTTTATTTGTTTATAAACTCCCCCGGCGGATGGGTAATACCAGGAATAGCCATTTATGATACTATGCAATTTGTTTCGCCCGATGTACATACAATATGCATGGGATTAGCCGCTTCAATGGGATCTTTCATTCTGGTCGGAGGAGAAATTACCAAACGTCTAGCATTCCCTCACGCTTGGCGCCAATGAGTTTTTATTTGAAAAAAGGAAGAAGACTATGCCTTCGCCGTATCAAATATGAATAATAGGTAATAATAGCATGGCACTTCGAGTTCGATATGAACAAACTATTATTGTTTTTCCTAACATGAGATTTTGTATCGAGATAGTAGTATGAAACAAAGGTTATTTCCGATTTGATCTTCTGTGTCGGGAGTACATTTCAGCGTCACAAACCATTTTTCTTCCACACCAGAAGTATCTTTCTGATATTTATCTTACGAAGAAAAGAATACGAAAATGAAAAAAAAAGATCATTTTTCCTTATTTGATCGTATCAAAAAGAAACTTTGGGATTGCTAAATTACAGACGAGATAAATATAGAAAGCAACAGAACCATCATAGTATTTTTTTTGACTCCTACAATACGAAAAGAAGGGTGGTAAATGGATCATTCAACGATCTGAATCGGATGGATTCTTTTTTTTTGCTTCGATATAGAATAGAAGGGAAGAAAAAGGAAATTCCATTGCGGAGCCGTATGCAATGCGCAAAAGATGCCTGTACGGATGTTCAATTCTATTTTTTTTTTCTTCTTTTTTTTTAGCCCTTACTTTAGCCCAATCATTCGAGATAGAAAAACCGTTCATGCATGATGTTATATCAATATTATCAGGGTTATGATTCACCAACCTGCTAGTTCTTTTTATGAGGCGCAAGCAGGGGAATTTATCCTGGAAGCGGAAGAACTACTCAAACTTCGCGAAACCCTCACAAAGGTTTATGTACAAAGAACGGGCAACCCTTTATGGGTTATATCCGAAGACATGGAAAGGGATGTTTTTATGTCAGCAACAGAAGCCCAAGCTCATGGCATTGTTGATCTTGTAGCGGTCGAAAATGAAACTACTGGGGATTTCGTCTAAATACGCGATTCCGTTTCAAACCATAATTCGAATTTTCCGTGATT